TTCAACTCATCAAACAAAATTTCATACATATTAAAAAAAAAAAATGCTCGATTATCACTTAAAATTTACTTTTTTATAAAAATTTTGATTGAAAATATATACATAGATATCTTTTTAAGTATCATTAATATTCCAAGGCTCAATGCACAGCTTTTTCTTGAATCAATAAAAAAGATTATTACTAAATACATTTCCAATAATGAATCAAATAAAAAAAAAATCAATAAACCAAATCAAAATAAATTTCACTTTATTTCGATTATAAAAAAGTCAAGAGATATCGCTGTTATTAATAAGAATTCAAAAATTTTTTGTGATATATCTTTCTTATCACAAGCCTATGTATTTTACAAACTATCACAAAGAAAAATTATTAACTTATATAAATTAAGATCAATCTTTGAATACCAGAACCTTTTTCTTAAGAATGAAATAAAAGATTATTTTATAGACCAAGGATTATTTAATTCGAAATTAAAAGAAAAAAATTTGATAAATTCTTTTTCTTTAATGAATCAACGGAAAAACTGGTTAAGAAGTCATTATCAATATAAATATGATTTATCTCAGCTTAGATGGTCTAGATTAATGCCAGAAAAATGGCGAAATAGAATCTATCAACACCATATGGCTGAAAAAAAAAAATTAAGCAAATGGAATTTAAATGAACAAGACCAATTCATTCATTATGACAAAAAATTTGAGGTAAACTTATTTTCGAATCAACAGCAAAAGAATAATTTAAAAAAAAAAAAACACGCTAAATATAGTCTTTTATCATCTAAATCTATTAATTATGAAAAAAAGACGGACTTTTCTATTTATGAATCACCAACTAATAAAGAAAAGATTCTTTATAATTCCAACACAAATAAAAGCAAATTATTTGATATCTTAGAAGGTATTCCTATGACTAATTATCTAGCGGAAAATGATATTATCGATATCGAGAAAAGTCCAAACCGAAAATATTTTGATTGGCGACTTATCCATTTTTGTCTTAGAAAGAGGGTCGATATTGAGTCCTGGATCGATACCGGAAGCAAAGATAAAAAAAAGACTAAAACTCCAACTAATAAATATCAAATAATTGCTAAAATTGATAAGAAAAAAAATTCTTTTGTTCCAATTTACCAAGATCAAGAAATTAATGCATCTAAGCAAACCCCCTTTTTTTTTGATTGGATGGGAATGAATAAAGAAATACAAAAAAGTCTCATATTGAATTTTGAAGTTTGGTTCTTTCAAAAATTTGTGATACTTTACAACACATATAAGAAAAAACCATGGACAATACCGATTCAATTTCTTCTTTTAAATTTTCATAGAAATAAAAATATTAGTAAAAATAAGAAAATCAACGGGAATAAAAAAGGCCACCTTCTTATATCTATATCATCGAATAAAAACAAAATTATTGAATTAGAGAATCGAAATAATGAAGAAAAAGATATTGACGACGATTATATGGGATTAGATATGACAAAACATATAAATAAAAAACAAAACAAAAGTCATACAGAAGTAGAGCTTGATTTCTTCCTAAAAGAGTATTTATGTTTTCAATTAAGATGGAATGTTTCTTTAAATCAAAAAATAATTGATAATATCAAAACATCTTGTTTCCTACTTAGACTAACAAATCCACGAGAAATTATTATATCGGCTATTCAAAGGAACGAACTAAATCTGAATATTCTGATGGTTCATAAAGATGTAACTCTTACAGAATTGATGAAAAAGAGAATATTGATTATCGAACCTATTCGTCTGTCGATAAAAACTGATGGACAATTTCTTTTGTATCAAATGGTGGGTATTTTATTAGTTCATAAGAACAAAGAACAAATTAATAAAAAATATAGAGAAAAATTCTATGTTGATAAAAATAAAAAGACTTTTACCGATGAAAGATATTCCAAGATAATTGGAAATAGAGAAAAAAATGATTATGATTTACTTGTTCCTGAAAATATTTTATCCCCTAAACGTCGTAGAGAATTAAGAATTCGAATTTCTTTCAATTTTAAAAATAAAAACGATATTCATATAAATACAGAAATTTTCAATGGTAATAACATAAAAAAAGGGAGTCCCGTTTTGGAGAAAACCAAACGTTTTTGGAGAGAAAAAAATAAATTAATTAAATCGAAATTTTTTCTTTGGCCCAATTTTCGATTAGAGGATTTAGCTTGTATGAATCGCTATTGGTTCGATACTAATAATGGCAGTCGGTTCAGTATGGTAAGAATATATATATATCCGCGGTTGAAATTTTAATAAGGGCGAATTTTTCATATATATTATATATATCATAGCTTATTTGTTATATTAGATGAAACGAAGAAGATAGCCGCCTTATTCTTTTATCCTCCATATTCCATTCGGGTACATAGAATTCAATCATCTATGAATTAGATCTAGAAATAGAAATGAAATGAATCAATGGAATTTTTTTTTTACTTTTTTTTTGTTAGAATTTTTTTCTTCTTTGTAAGCGACGAAATAGACAATCCTTCAAATTTTTGATTGATTAATTCAAAATTCTGTCAAATAGAATTTTGAATTACTAACAAAGTAAACTAACAAAGTAAAGATTTTTGTGTATACAAAATTAAGATGAACTGACATTATTTATTAATAGAATACATTTATTAATAGAATACATTTATTAATTTATTATTATTACTGATCAATAAAAAATATCTTAAACTTAAAACTAAAAAAAGGGGGGAGTCCTTGTTTTATGGTAAAAAATTCATTCATTTCAGTTATTTCACAAAAAGAAAAAGACGAAAACAAGGGATCCGCTGAATTTCAAATAGTAAGTTTCACAAATAAGATACGAAGACTTACTTCACATTTGGAATTGCATAGAAAAGACTATTTATCTCAGAGAGGTTTGCGGAAAATTTTAGGAAAACGCCAACGACTGTTGTCGTATTTAGAAAAAAAAAATAAAGTACGTTATAAAGAATTAATTAGTCGGTTGGATATTCGGAAGTTAAAAACTCATTAATTTCTTAATTTGAAGAGTTTTGTTGAATTATTTGATTTATTAGATCTTGAGATGAACTTCTTTTTGTTTTCAGTAACTCGTGGAATGGATCGAGGAAACTCCTATGAATATACCAGCTAAACGAAAAGACCTTATGATAGTGAATATGGGTCCCCACCACCCATCGATGCACGGTGTTCTTCGACTCATCATTACTCTAGACGGTGAAGATGTTATTGATTGTGAACCAATATTAGGTTATTTACACAGAGGAATGGAAAAAATTGCAGAAAATCGAACAATTATACAGTATTTGCCCTATGTAACACGATGGGATTATTTGGCTACTATGTTCACAGAAGCAATAACAGTAAATGGTCCAGAACTGTTAGGAAATATTCAAGTGCCAAAAAGGGCTGGCTATATTAGAGTAATTATGTTGGAATTAAGTCGTATAGCTTCTCATTTGTTATGGCTTGGGCCTTTTATGGCAGATATTGGTACACAGACTCCTTTCTTCTATATTTTTAGAGAGAGAGAGTTAATATATGATTTATTTGAAGCTGCCACTGGTATGAGAATGATGCATAATTATTTTCGTATCGGGGGGGTAGGGGCTGATCTACCTCATGGTTGGATAGATAAATGTTTGGATTTTTGCGATTATTTTTTAACAGGAGTTGTTGAATATCAAAAACTTATTACACGAAATCCTATTTTTTTAGAACGAGTTGAAGGAGTAGGTATTGTTGGTGCGGAGGAAGCAATAAATTGGGGGTTATCGGGACCAATGTTACGAGCTTCCGGAGTACAATGGGATCTTCGTAAAGTTGATCATTATGAGTCTTACGACGAATTTGATTGGGAAGTCCAGTGGCAAAAAGAAGGAGATTCATTAGCTCGTTATTTAGTCCGAATTGGTGAAATGCTGGAATCTATAAAAATTATTCAACAGGCTCTTGAAGGAATTCCAGGGGGGCCCTATGAGAATTTAGAAACCCGACGCTTTGATTTTGATAGAGAAAAGGATCCGGAATGGAACGATTTCGAATATCGATTCATTAGTAAAAAAACTTCTCCTACTTTTGAATTACCGAAACAAGAACTTTATGTCAGAGTGGAAGCCCCAAAAGGAGAATTGGGAATTTTTCTGATAGGGGATCAGAGCGGGTTTCCTTGGAGATGGAAAATTCGACCACCAGGTTTTATCAATTTGCAAATTCTTCCTGAATTAGTTAAAAGAATGAAATTGGCTGATATTATGACAATACTAGGTAGTATAGATATCATTATGGGAGAAGTTGATCGTTGAAATGATAATTGATACAACAGAAGTACAAGCTATCCATTCTTTTGCTAGCTTAGAATCCTTAAACGAAGTCTATGGAATTATATGGGAATTTGTTCCTATTTTGACTCTTGTATTGGGAATCACACTAAGCATACTAGTAATTGTATGGTTAGAAAGAGAAATATCCGCAGGTATACAACAACGCATTGGACCCGAATATGGAGGTCCTTTAGGAGTTCTTCAAGCTCTAGCGGATGGGACAAAACTACTTTTCAAAGAGAATCTTTTTCCATCTAGGGGGGATACTCATTTATTCAGTATTGGACCATCTATAGCAGTTATATCAACTCTCTTAAGCTATTCAGTAATTCCTTTTGGCTATCACTTTGTTTTAACCGATATAAATAGTGGTGTTTTTTTATGGATTGCCATTTCAAGTATTGCTCCCGTTGGACTTCTTATGTCAGGATATGGATCAAATAATAAATATTCCTTTTTAGGTGGTCTACGAGCTGCTGCTCAATCGATTAGTTATGAAATACCTTTAACTATTTGTATGTTAGCCATATCTCTACGTGCGACTCGTTGAAACAGAAATTTCTCACTATTATTTTTAGAAAGAAAGTTAAATGAATTGAATAGATATCTTCATTTTTTATTCATCAATTTGGTTCATGAACTAAATTGGATAGTTATATGAGTGAAAAAAAAAAAAAACAACTTCGAAATTTGCAGTAAAAAAATTGAGACTCATTTCCTAGGTACAAGAATAAAAAGGAAAACAGAAATAAACATAAAAAAAGAAGACCATTTGCCCCGAAATTGGTTGATTAGTCATCCTAACTTGAAGCGGGCTCAAAAAATAAAATTTATGGAGTTTTCACTATTATTTTATTTATAGGTATTTTCCATAGGTATTACCCTAATGCTAACAGGTGATTGAGCAAAAATGAGTGGATGGTTAGGAACACGAAGATACACAAAGGATTAGTAATAGAGATTTTAAAAATTATCGAAAAAACTATTTCGACAAAAAGTATATTAATCGGGGCTTTAAGTTCGTAGAAATGATCAGGCAGTGCTCCCCATGATTCCAATTCAGAGTATGCTCCTACCCAACAATTAAAGAACTGACTATCCGGAACGAAATAATCCTTTCCTTTTTTTTAACCCCCTTGTCGTTTCGTTTTTTTAGAAAGAAGAATAAGAACGAAAAAAAAAGAATCGAATTACAATAATTACAATAGAAAAAAAAGAAAAATCCTTTTTTTTATTCTTTTCTCCTATATGGATATTCATAGAGATAGAATTCGTGTCATAATTGGGTCTCGTAATAGAAAATGATAGGTTGAAATATCTATTTGGTATTTTAACAAGGAATTTTACAAAGAGTATTTTATTGAAGGATTAAAGTTATTACTCAAGAAAGAAAAATTGAAATTATTAAAGGTAAAGGATGAGATCAATTCCGAAGTAATTTTTTTTTTTTAGTATTCTAACAGATAGAATTTCATTGCTCGAATTTTGGAACGTCGATAGATTTTATCTTATTTTGATCCGCTCTATTCTACAAATATATCAAAATAAATAATACAATTGATCTGTTCCTTAAATTTATTTTTGGACTTCGAGGAGCCGTATGAGGTAAGAATCTCATGTACGGTTCTGGAATAGCGATGAGAACAGTGATGTTATCACCGACTATGATTATCTAACAGTTCAAGTACAGTTGATATAGTTGAGGCACAAGCAAAATCTGGTTTTTGGGGGTGGAATTTGTGGCGTCAACCGATAGGATTTTTTATTTTTTTTATTTCTTCTCTAGCAGAATGTGAAAGATTACCTTTTGATTTGCCAGAAGCAGAAGAAGAATTAGTAGCAGGTTATCAAACGGAATATTCGGGTATTAAATTTGGTTTATTTTATATTGCTTCCTATTTAAACTTATTAGTTTCTTCATTATTTGTAACAGTTCTTTACTTGGGCGGTTGGAATATCTGTATTCCCTATATATTTGTTCATGAGTTTTTTGAAATAAATAACATAAGCGGAGTCGTTGGACCAACAATTGGTATCTTTATTACATTGGTTAAAACTTATTTGTTCTTGTTCATTCCTATCACAACAAGATGGACTTTACCTAGACTACGAATGGACCAACTTTTAAATCTTGGATGGAAATTTCTTTTACCAATTTCCCTCGGTAATCTATTATTAACAACCTCTTTCCAACTCCTTTCACTATAATATAAAAAAAAAAATAAAAAAAAAATTAGAAAAATTCTAATATTAAATATTAATTAATAATTAATTAATAATAATAAAGAAAACTATAAGAAAAGAATATTATGATTTGTCTTCAACTCAAACAAGAGAAAAAAAAAAATCAAATTATTCATAAAAATTTACGCTATGTTTCCCATGGTAACTGGGTTCATGAATTATGGGCAACAAACCATACGAGCCACAAGGTACATTGGTCAAAGTTTCATGATTACCTTATCCCATGCAAATCGTTTACCTGTAACTATTCAATATCCTTATGAAAAATTAATTACATCGGAGCGTTTCCGCGGTCGAATCCATTTCGAATTTGATAAATGCATTGCTTGTGAAGTATGTGTTCGTGTATGCCCTATAGATCTGCCTGTTGTTGATTGGAAATTGGAAACTGACATTCGAAAGAAACGGTTGCTTAATTACAGTATTGATTTCGGAATCTGTATATTTTGCGGCAACTGTGTTGAGTATTGTCCAACAAATTGTTTATCAATGACGGAAGAATATGAGCTTTCTACTTATGATCGTCATGAATTGAATTATAATCAAATTGCTTTGGGTCGTTTACCAATATCAGTAGTTGACGATTATACGATTCGAACAATTTTAAATTCAACTAAAAAAAAAATGGATAAACCACTTTGATTGATTTTAAAATAAATTATTAAACTAAAAAAAGGAAAGTTCCGTTTTGATCTAAAAATATAGAAGGGGTTTTCTTTCATTTTCTTAGTCAATGACTACAAAAATTCGAAATTCCAACTATTAATTTGATTGATGAGAAAATTGCATCGAAATTTAATTTGGATTGACAATCTATTAAGATATCTATAATTCTATCAAAAATTCTTTCGAGAATAAAATTTGAATGCCTTTTCTTTTTCAAGAAATTCAAGAAAGAATGAAATTAGTTCAATAGTTGTAAATATAGTAATTATTTATACCCCCTCGAATTTTAAATTAAGAAGCCTATAATAATAATTATATATAATAATATATATAATAATAATTATAATAATAAAATAAAAAATAATCAAAATATAAAATATAAAAAAGTTTTTCCTGGTCAAGTCAATAGTCAATAAGGTCATGAAAAAACAATTCAATTTTTTTATTTCTTATTTTACGTGCAATGGATTCACCTGGACTAATACATGATTTTCTTTTAGTCTTTCTGGGATTAGGTCTTATATTAGGAGGTTTAGGGGTAGTATTATTTACCAACCCAATTTATTCTGCCTTTTCATTAGGATTCGTTCTTGTTTGTATATCTTTAGTTTATATTTTATCAAACTCTCATTTTGTAGCTGCTGCGCAGCTCCTTATTTATGTGGGAGCTATAAATGTTTTAATTATATTTGCCGTAATGTTCATGAATGGTTCAGAATATTACAAAGATTTGAATCTTTGGACTGTTGGAAATGGGGTTACTTCCTTAATTTGTACAAGTATTTTTGTTTCACTAATTACTATTATTCTCGATACGTCATGGTACGGAATTATTTGGACTACAACAAAAAATCAGATTATAGAACAAGATTTGATAAGTAATGGTCAACAAATTGGAATTCATTTAGCAACAGATTTTTTTCTTCCATTTGAATTCATTTCAATAATTCTTTTAGTTGCTTTGATAGGTGCGATTGCTGTGGCTCGTCAGTAAGAAATTTTTCGAATTAATAATCGAAATCAAAATTAAAACTGTTTTCTATGTTATCACATCTCTTTTCCTTCAATTTTATTTAAAGATTATTTATAAAGATTATTTATGTATAAATGTATAAATTCTTTTATTTGATCTATTATCCATATATTTATTTGTTCAGTACTTATGATATTCTTAATTCGAGTCAATCTCAGGTGGAATTGTTGTTCATATTGAAATAAATCTAAATTGAAAAATTGATAAGGAGTTGGTCAATGATGCTCGAGCATGTACTTATTTTGAGTGCCTTTTTATTTTCTATCGGTATCTATGGATTAATCACGAGTCGAAATATGGTTAGAGCCCTTATGTGTCTTGAACTTATACTGAATGCTGTTAATATAAATTTCGTAACATTTTCTGATTTTTTTGATAGTCGCCAACTAAAAGGAAATATTTTTTCAATTTTTGTTATAGCTATCGCAGCCGCTGAAGCAGCTATTGGACCGGCTATTGTTTCGTCAATTTATCGTAACAGAAAATCCACCTGTATCAATCAATCGAATTTGTTGAATAAGTAGTATTAATTGTTATAGAATATAATTTTCATATTTATTAATTTGAGTTGGTATGTATGATATCTAAGTTGTCTGATCATGTTTGTGAAAACGTAAGAAATTAAAATATCTTGGCTCTATCTCAGAAGTTGATCCAGAATTGATAAAATTTCTGGTAAATCATTGATTCGTCTGGTTTCTAAATATATGCTGATTCATTTAGAAATTTACTAGATTGAAATTTTATGACGTTAAAAAAATTTTTAATCCAATGTCACATTCAGTAAAAATTTATGATACATGTATAGGGTGTACTCAATGTGTCCGAGCCTGTCCCACGGATGTATTAGAAATGATACCTTGGGATGGGTGTAAATCCAAACAAATTGCTTCCGCTCCAAGAACAGAGGATTGTGTCGGTTGTAAAAGATGTGAATCCGCTTGTCCAACAGATTTCTTGAGTGTTCGAGTTTATTTATGGCATGAAACAACTCGAAGCATGGGTCTAGCTTATTGATAGTTTCCAGAAAACCCCACTTGAATACATTTGCTTTTTTGTTTACCGACAAAAACCCGTACTCGAAAAAATATTTTCTAGCACGGGTTTTTCCAGTCTAAGCGTATCTTGTCTTTACCACGAATTCTTTTCCTTGGTTAACAATATTTGTAGTTTTACCGATAGCGGCGGGTTTATTAATTTTCTTTTTCTCTCATAGAGGAAATAAGGTAATTAGGTGGTATACTTTATATATATGTATAGTAGAGCTCCTTTTAATAACTTATGCGTTCTCTTATTATTTTCAATTTGAGGACCCATTAATCCAATTAGCAGAAGATTATAAATGGATCCCGTTTTTTGATTTGTACTGGAGATTGGGAATAGATGGATTTTCTTTAGGACCTATTTTACTGACAGGATTTATCACCACTTTAGCGACTTTAGCGGCTTGGCCGATTACTCGGGATTCTCGATTATTCAATTTTCTGATGTTGGCAATGTATAGTGCTCAAATAGGATTATTTTCATCTCAAGATCTTTTACTTTTTTTTATCATGTGGGAGTTAGAATTACTTCCCGTCTATCTACTTCTTTCCATGTGGGGGGGAAAGAAACGTCTGTATTCAGCTACAAAGTTTATTTTGTATACTGCAGGCGGTTCGGTTTTTTTATTAATGGGAACTTTAGGTATCGCTTTATATGGTTCTAATGAACCAACATTTAATTTTGAAACATCAGCCAATCAATCATATCCTGTGGGACTAGAAATATTTTTCTATATTGGATTTCTTATTGCTTTTGCTGTCAAATCACCGATTATACCCTTACATACATGGTTACCAGACACTCATGGGGAAGCACATTACAGTACTTGTATGCTTCTAGCCGGAATCCTATTAAAAATGGGGGCGTATGGATTGATTCGAATCAATATGGAATTATTACCTCATGCTCATTCTATCTTCTCCCCCTGGTTGATAATAATAGGCGTAATGCAAATAATCTATGCAGCTTCAACATCTCCTGGTCAACGAAATTTAAAAAAAAGAATAGCCTATTCTTCTGTATCTCATATGGGTTTCATAATTATAGGAATTTGCTCTATAAGTGATATGGGACTCAATGGAGCTATTTTACAAATTCTATCCCATGGATTTATTGGTGCTGCACTCTTTTTCTTGGCAGGAACTGGTTATGATAGAATACGTCGTCTTTATCTTGACGAAATGGGAGGAATGGCTCCCTTAATGCCAAAACTATTCACGACCTTCAGTATTTTATCACTAGCTTCCCTTGCATTACCGGGCATGAGTGGTTTTTTTGCGGAATTGATAGTCTTTTTTGGACTAATTAGTGGCCAAAAATACCTTTTAACGACAAAAATATTAATTACTATCGTAATGGCAGTTGGAATGATATTAACTCCTATTTATTTATTATCTATGTTACGACAGATGTTCTATGGATACAAACTGTTTAATGCTCCAAACTCTTATTTTTTTGATTCTGGACCTCGGGAATTATTTGTTTCGATCTCTATCCTTCTGCCTGTAATAAGTATTGGTATTTATCCGGATTTCGTTTTCTCATTATCAATTGACAGAGTCGAAGCTATTCTATCTAATTATTTTTATAGATAGTTTTTCTAAAAAAAAAATCCTATGATTTTTGATTTTAAAAAATTAAAAATTATTAGGTTACACAATGAAAAAACTTCTTTTTTACTCTCTTAAATCTTGAATTTTAATTAACAAAAAATGAATTCTAAGCAAAAATTTTTGACATTTGTGAGAACTTTTTGAATTACCATACTAGTTGATTCAAAAAGTTCTCAACAGCTTACCTGAAGCTTTTTGTCTCTATATTTTGCTGTCCTAGAGAGTTGCATTCGTCAGACTCTTTCTTCAAGTGGTAATTGTTAATGTAAATGAACCATAACTATGTAGTCCTATTCCTAATAAATTCACTCCAAAATAGCATATCCAAATTATAAGAAAACCGCTAGAAGCGACAATTGCCGAATTTAAACCCTCAAAATTTTTATTTGTTCGAGTATGAAAAAAAATCGCGAATATGGTCCATGTAATAAACGCCCAAGTTTCCTTTGGGTCCCAATTCCAATATGATCCCCATGCTTCATTAGCCCAGACTGCTCCCGAAAGAATACCTATAGTTAAAAAAATAAATCCTATACTTATAATCCGATAACTCCAGTCATCTAATTGTTGAATCAATTGAAACCTATAATAATTCTTAGACGAAAGAACGGAAATATTTCTTAAAATATTTTTTCGGTTTGTTATATATTGTATCTCATTAAAGTAAAATGAATCGGGTAATAAATTATTGCTTTTATCAAAAATTCTTATGATTTTTTGAAATCTGATGACTAGAAATGCTACTGATAATAATGATCCACACAAAAGAGCTGCATAGCCCAATATCATCATACTTACGTGCATCATTAACCACTGGGATTGAAGAGCGGGCACTAACATTTCTGATTGATGCATGCCTTTTAAAAGACCTGAAGTGGCAAACCCTTGAGTAAAAAGAGTACTTGGCGCGGTTATTGCGCTTAAATAATTTTTATATTTTTTAAAATACGGAACTATATGAATAGCAGAAAATGCCCATGAAAGAAAGATTAATGATTCATATAAATCACTTAATGGTAAATGTCCACCAAAAAACCAACGAGTAACCAATAATCCTGTTATACAGAAAACAGTAGTTATCATGCCTTTTTCTGACGAATCATAGAGTTCTACGAATTCATCGACCAATAAGGTTATCAAATGAATTGTAATTACAATTGACACGACTGAAAAAGATATATGAGTTAATATATGCTCTAAAGCCGAAACTATCATAAAGTAAAAAATAAAATAAAAAAGTTATGGGGGTTCCTCTTTTCGTATATATAATTGAAATTAGGAAGTAAAGTCATTATAGGATATATTGTATCCTTTTGAAAATTCCAGGATCTAATACCGCTACTCGGACTCGAACCGAGATGCTCTAGCACTGCTTCCTAAGAGCAGCGTGTCTACCAATTTCACCATAGCGGCTTGCTTGAAATTATAATAATCACTTTTTATTTAATCGTCGAGCTTTGAGGCAATACTTTACTTTTTACGAAATATTCAAATTCATGACGAAATTTTTATTTAAGAATAAAAACAAATCAAATTTTATGAATTCCAATTCAAATATTTATTACATTCAATAGATTTCTCGAAATATTTTATTGCTTAGTTTTTTATTGTGTAAAGAGTTTGAGTTAGGATTTCGAAACATCATTAGATATTCTATCATATAACAACAAAATTTCTAGTTCTGCTACGTACTTAAAAAAAAAATTGTCTTTACTTTATCCGAAAGCTTCTTTTTTTTTTAATAGATTTTTACTATTCGCTTCCTTACTCTATATATTAAATCTGAAAATTATACTCTTTTCATCAAAAAAGCCTATCCGACTTATTTCTATCTTTTTTCATCATATTAAATATATAAAAAAATACATCAATAAAGTTTAAGAACCTAAATTTTTTTTATCCTGAAATTGTTAGTTAGCCGAATATTTTAGAATTATATTTAAAAACCTTTAACTTTTTTTTCGTATAATTTGTTAAACTCAACGAAAAAGTATATCTAATTCAAATTGAATTTGAAAATACAAATGAGACTATTAATTAATTTGTTAAAATAAAAAAAAAAAATTGAATAATTCTTTACTTTATACCTATGGAAAATATAAAAGAAAAGTGTCAAATATAACAGTCTTTTTTCGAAACATAATGAAAAAAAATAACTCCATTTCAAAAGGTACTAGTTAATGGTTGTGAAATGGTTCTGAATAAATAAACAAATAAAATAATTATTTTATTGAATCCAGTAAGGATCTGCTAACATTATTCGTGCTTCTGTTAAAATTAGCTTTTTTTATTATTACTATCACTATCAAAATTTAATAAACCACTTTTTTTAGAATTCTTTAACCTTTCTCTATGTAGATAAAAATTTTTAATTAAAAATAAAAAATTTTAAGTAATTTTTTGAATAATAATGGCTTTCTAGTTAGTTAGAATAAGTATTTTTTTATTTTCAGTAGTATCTTTATTGACTGATTTAAAATAAAAAGATATAAGAGCTGATAAATCAGAAACACGAAATAATTAATTAGTAATTAAAAAAGTTTTTGTTATGGAACATATATATCAATATTCATGGATCATACCTTTCCTTACATTCCCAGTCCCTATGTTAATAGGAACAGGACTTCTCCTTTTTCCGGTGACAACAAAAAAACTTCGTCGTATGTGGGCTTTTCCAAGTGTTTTATTGTTAAGTATAGTTATGATTTTTTCACTCGATCTGTCTATTCAGCAAATAAATAGCAGTTTTATTTATCAACATATATGGTCATGGACCATCAATAATGATTTTTCTTTAGAGTTCGGACACTTGATTGACCCACTTACTTCTATTTTGTTAATATTAATTATTACAGTTGGAATTATGGTTCTTTTTTATAGTGATAATTATATGTCTCATGATCAAAACTATTTGAGATTTTTTGCTTATATGAGTTTTTTCAATACTTCAATGTTGGGATTAGTTACTAGTTCGAATTTGCTACAAATTTATATTTTTTGGGAATTAGTTGGAATGTGTTCTTATCTTTTAATAGGTTTTTGGTTCACACGACCTAGTGCATCGAATGCTTGTCAAAAAGCATTTGTAACTAATCGTGTAGGGGATTTTGGTTTATTATTAGGAATTATTGGTCTTTATTGGATAACGGGCAGCTTCGAATTTCGAGATTTGTTCAAAATAGTCACTAACTTGATTTCTAATAATCAAGTTAATCTTGTATTCGTTACTTTGTGTACCTTTTTCTTATTTTCCGGTGCAATTGCTAAATCAGCACAATTTCCTCTTCATGTATGGTTGCCCGATGCCATGGAAGGCCCTACTCCGATTTCGGCTATGATACATGCTGCTACTATGGTAGCGGCGGGAATTTTTCTTGTAGCTCGACTTTTTACTCTTTTCCTAGTCATACCTTACATAATGAATTTAATAGCTTTGATAGGCATAATCACAGTCTTTTTAGGAGCTACTTTAGTTCTTGCTCAAAAAGATATTAAGAGAGGTTTAGCTTATTCTACAATGTCTCAATTGGGTTATATGATGTTAGCTCTAGGTATGGGGTCTTATCGAGGTGCTTTATTTCATTTGATTACTCATGCCTATTCGAAAGCATTGTTGTTTTTAGGGTCTGGATCTATTATTCATTCAATGGAAGCTATTGTTGGTTATTCTCCAGATAAGAGTCAAAATATGGTTCTTATGGGTGGTTTAACAAAACATATTCCAATTACAAAAACTTCTTTTTTATTAGGAACATTTTCTCTTTGTGGTATTCCACCCTTCGCCTGTTTTTGGTCCAAAGATGAAATTCTTAATGATAGTTGGTTGTATTCACTTAGTTTCGCAATAATAGCTTGGTTCACTGCGGGATTAACTGCATTTTATATGTTTCGGATTTATTTACTTATTTTTGAAGGATATTTAAATCTTAATTTTAAAAATTACAACGGGAAAAAAAACAGTTCATTTTATTCAATATCTTTATGGGGTAAAGAAGGATTAAAAACATTTAACAAAAATTTTTTTTTATTACCTTTATTACCAATTAATAATAATGACAGGACTTCTTTTTTT